AGGAATAAGAAAACTTTCATTGTTTTTCCCTTCTCTCCATTGATAGAACAAAAAAAAGCAAACTCATTCATTTTTTTCTGGCCATTCAAAGCAATTCTAATTCTTAATTCTATAGGGTTGAATAAAAATTCGATTGACCTTTTGATATAATTGCTATGCTTAGTGTGTGACTCGTTGGTTTTTTTAGGGTTAGGATTAAAAAAAAGACCGGCCCGCTAGTATGAAAACTAACCCATCACTTCGTATTATCTGAATCTAAAGAACCAGTCAAGATATGATAAATCGGTCATATCTTTGTAGCAACTGAATTTTTTTTTTTTTAAACTTAAATTCTAAGTTTAAAGCAAAATACAGAAGAAAGAGGTGGATAAATGGAAGGATGAGAGAAAGAGAGAAAAAGAATATCAATGATATAGAATTCCAATATGTAAGGTCTATGAGTCATCTCATAAAAGACAGTGTAATAAAGCATCAATACTAATGAATTCATCCATAATGAAATATTAAACAATCCTTTTTAGAGAAGAAAAAAATTAAGAGCTTCGAGCCAATAAAGACTAAGAAGGTTGACTCAAGAATAAATTGGATTACGAGCTCCGTTGTAGAATTCTGACCTAACCATTAAGTACGAAACGGTGGGAACGATGAAACCCGTGAATGCAAAAGATTTTATTGAACAAATGAATCTTACTGATTCACCAGTTGGGATGGCGAAATAAACCGGAAATAAATTAATCTATTATGAGAAGTCACGAATAAGCGCTATGACTGAAAGAGATATTGCAAGAGTAAATATTCGCCCGCGAAAACTTTCTTTTTTTTGAATCGGTAACCCTGGATAAAGGACAAAATAAAGATTTATTAGTACGTTTGAAAAAACTATTATTTATAAATTTTTATATAAAAATGTTCGAATATCTATTCAAATTAATTAAAATTCAATTTTGAATCTTTTAGTCGCGAGGAGCTGGATGAGAAGAAACTCTCACGTCCAGTTCTGTAGTAGAGATGGAATTCCGAAATAACCATCAACTATAACCCCAAAAGAACTAGATTCCGTAAACAACATAGAGGAAGAATGAAGGGAATATCTTATCGAGGTAATCATATTTGTTTTGGTAAATATGCTCTTCAGGCACTTGAACCTGCTTGGATCACATCTAGACAAATCGAAGCAGGTCGACGAGCAATGACACGAAATGCACGCCGTGGTGGAAAAATATGGGTCCGTATATTTCCAGACAAACCAGTTACAGTAAGACCTGCCGAAACACGTATGGGTTCGGGTAAAGGATCCCCTGAATATTGGGTAGCTGTTGTTAAACCAGGTCGAATACTATATGAAATGGGTGGAGTAAGCAAAAATATAGCTAGACGGGCTATTTTAATAGCAGCATCCAAAATGCCTATACAAACTCAATTTATTATTTCGGGATGAAACAAAAAGGCAGGTTTCTTTTTTTGGACAAACAATATTTCTTTTATTTTCTTCATCCTTTGCATTGGAAGAATAGACTAAAAATTTGATATGATTCAACCTCAGACCTATTTAAATGTAGCCGATAACAGCGGGGCTCGAGAATTGATGTGTATTAGAATTATAGGAGCTAGTAATCGCCGATATGCTCATATTGGTGACGTTATTGTTGCTGTGATCAAAGAGGCAGTACCAAATATGCCCCTAGAAAAATCCGAAGTAGTTAGAGCTGTAATTGTTCGTACCTGTAAAGAACTTAAACGTGACAACGGTATGATAATACGATATGATGACAATGCTGCAGTTGTGATTGATCAAGAAGGAAATCCAAAAGGAACTCGAATTTTTGGTGCAATCCCCCGAGAATTGAGACAATTAAATTTTACTAAAATAGTTTCATTAGCTCCCGAGGTATTATAAAAAAAATGAGATCGTGATAGCTTTTGGGGTATTGAACTAGATTAAGAACTAAATAAATTCGTAGATTGTGTCTCACGCATATACCTTAAAAAATTCCTATTCATAAACCAATAGAAAAAAAAAAAGAAAAAACATGTTGATTATATCCAATTTTGAAGCACCAATAATTATAGTTCATCATGGGTAGAGACACTATTGCTGAGATAATAACCTCTATACGAAATGCTGATATGGATAGAAAAAGAGTTGTTCGCATAGCATCTACTAATATTACCGAAAATATAGTTAAAATACTTTTCCGAGAAGGTTTTCTAGAAAACGTCAGAAAACATCGAGAAAAAAACAACTATTTTTTGGTTTTAACCCTTCGACATAGAAGGAATGGGAAAAGACCCTATAGAAATTTTTTAAATTTAAAACGGATCAGTAGACCCGGTCTACGAATCTATTCTAACTCTCAACGAATTCCTAGAATTTTAGGTGGGATGGGGATTGTAATTCTTTCGACTTCTCGAGGGATAATGACAGACCGGGAGGCTCGACTAGAAGGAATCGGCGGAGAAATTTTGTGTTATATATGGTAATCCTTTTAATATCCAAATG